TTCTAGAAGCGGTTTTTGTTGGAATCTTTTTTTTCTTTTAAGGAATTGGTTAATCGTCCAGTAACAAGTAAGAATAGCAAATTTTATTCGATAAACGAAAAAGAACAAAGAATGAAATAATTGGAATCACTAATAGTGATGCATGCATTGTTGTATTAGATCGAAATCGGAAGGTTCTTTCTTGACCTAACTAAAAAAATGCAGATTTTTGGAAAGATACAAAATAGAACTTCTAAAGCAAAATAGAATAGAAATGACTAGTCTTAGAATATAATTGAACCAAAACACCTATTTTTTTCGAGTGATCATGTGATAACTTTTTGTTCTCATTCATTCAAGATATTATATAAGTGAACCTATTACGGAATCTAATTAGTTAAAATCAAAGTAAAAGTTTTATAAGATTACTGTTCGCTCTAAAATATAAAATTTATTCGATACAATAAAAAAAAAAAAAAGAAATGATAAAAAGAGGAATAATTTAATAATTTCATTCCATAATGATTCGAAAAGACTTTCATTTTAAAACGAAATTAAATGACCCAGTTCTTATTATTCGTTTCTAAGTTGAGTTGAAAAATTATCCAAGAATGAATTCGCTGATTGGCGGTATGGGTAGATGTTACAGATGATGAATCCATTTCTTTTTATACAGTTGTGACTTTCTCCTTGTTAGTGCTGTCTATAATGATAGATCAACCAAAACCTTTCAATTGGACTTATTCTTTCAATTGGTATTTTTTTATCTCCTATTTTGCAAAAAAGGAAACTCAGGTAAGTACTTTTTTATAAACATATGTATAAAAAGAACATATTTCATTTAGCTCCTTCATGCCTACCTTAACTAGTTATTTCGGTTTTCTACTGACGGCTTTAACTATAACCTCAGCTCTATTTATTGGTCTGAGCAAGATACGACTGATTTGAAATTCATTGCACAATTCATATTCTTGGTCATTGAGATTCATGGTAATTCAGATTAATATTTAGGTATAGATATTACCTCTTTTTTCTCCTTTCAAACAAATTGAAATGATTGAAGTTTTCCTATTTGGAATCGTGTTAGGTCTAATTCCTATTACTTTGGCTGGATTATTTGTAACTGCATATTTACAATACAGGCGTGGCGATCAGTTGGACCTTTGATTAGATTAATTAACATCTCTTTTTTTGATTGACCTCCTCCTTTCTTTAATATCCAGGAGGTCAAATTCAGATTGCCGTTCCAGTTAGTGCTTTAACCGAATTCGATCGAAGAAGATCCGAATCACGCTCTGTAGGATTTGAACCTACGACATCGGGTTTTGGAGACCCACGTTCTACCGAACTGAACTAAGAGCGCTTTCTTATCATAAAAGATAAGACTGTAAAGAAAAGGATTGGCCCCAATACATCTTGTATGCATACACTATAATAGTATCATAACAATGAAAGATTCTATATGATATGTCCAATGTGAATTGATCTCAAAAAATCCCTCGTTACTGCTCAAAGGAGCAGCAATAGGTAGGGATGACAGGATTTGAACCTGTGACATTTTGTACCCAAAACAAACGCGCTACCAAGCTGCGCTACATCCCTTCCATTGGTCTACAGTGTCATTGTAGAGAATTCTTGTCTTGTTTTCCACATCGTTATCTCCTCTATTAAAATCTATAATTTTTATGTCCATTTCGTCTTTTTGGTCTCATTTAACATATAATAATAGTAAAATACTTCTATCTATATGAAAAATGGAATGGAACCCCTAGGAAAAATAAATGAGTCTTTTGGGGGAATATTGGAGACGAAAGGACGTTTTTTTCTGTATTTAACAAAAAGTCAATCTTATTTACTGGATGATTGTACATTTCAATATGTTTATGTATTACAATAAAATGAAGGAGGTTTTTCAATGCGAGATCTAAAAACATATCTTTCCGTAGCACCGGTACTAAGTACTCTATGGTTCGGTTCTTTGGCAGGTTTATTGATAGAGATTAATCGTTTTTTCCCGGATGCGTTGACGTTCCCCTTTTTTTCATTCTAGTTATTGACGTGGGAAGGAATAAAGAAGATTAGAGATACAATTAAATACCAGCCCCCCTTCTTTTCTCTTTTTTCCCTTTTAAAAATTTTAGAATAAGGGAGGAAAGAGAAAGAATAAAAGTGCATTCAACAGCTGCGAGACTCGGGTTCAGGTTGGAATTAAATTAATATGAAATTTCTATGTATTCAATTTCTATGGAAGTAGAATACAAACTGTGATTCTAGGGAAAGAGTATTATATAAGATACTTATATAAAATACTGTACTTTGATTTGAAATTTAGTTTAGAAATCTTTCTATCTTATTTTGCTATATTGATTGTAGTGAAATCTTGCATAAGAGGATAGTAAGTTACAAATTCTATTTTGTTTTTTCCTTCCGTTCTTCTTTTTCGTTTCGGATTGAAAGAGGAAGAGTTGAGTAAATGAAAAATCCAAAGGAGGTTCATGGCCAAGGGTAAAGATGTGCGAATACCGGTTCTTTTGGAATGTACCGCTTGTGTTCGAAACGGTGTTAATGTTAATAAGGCATCAACGGGCATTTCCAGATATATTACTCAAAAGAACCGGCACAATACGCCTAATCGATTGGAGTTGCGAAAATTCTGTCCATATTGTTACAAACATACGATTCACGGGGAGGTAAAGAAATAGATCGAACCGAGCACCTGCGCCCTTATCTATCTTACAAGGAAAAGGAAAAAATGACATTATATATATATATATAACATATTTAACATAGTTAAAGATAATTATAAACAAACCAAATCCTATTTTTTTATTCTAATTAGAGATACGGCTGAAATAGGATTTTAGGGATAAGAAATAAACTAACCAAACCATGGATAAATCCAAGCGAACTTTTCTTAAATCCAAGCGATCTTTTCGTAGGCGTTTGCCCCCGATCCAATCGGGGGATCGAATTGATTATAAAAACATGAGTTTAATTAGTCGATTTATTAGTGAACAGGGAAAAATATTATCTAGACGAGTGAATAGATTGACCTTGAAACAACAACGATTAATTACTATTGCTATAAAACAAGCTCGTATTTTATCTTTGTTACCTTTTCTTAATAATGAGAAACAATTTGAAAGAACCGAGTCGACCACTAGAACTCCTAGTCTTAGAGCCAGAAAAAGATAGGTTTACTCTTTCTTCACTTCACTTGAATTCGAATTCCCATCCGAACTCAAACGGGGATTGATATTTTGTTGGAAAAATCCAAGAATCCGGATTGAATTCTCGTGTCGTAAGAAAACAAATAATAATCTGGGAAGAATACATTTTTTTATTTAACTTGTTGATTCATATTTATTTTGACTACTTTCTCATATTTTATCATATTCTATTCATTTTTATTCGACCTTCCCGGAGTTCATTCTCCGGGCAACTCGGTTTAACCGGTGGATTCCTTCCAACCTACTTCTTTTATGATCTCATTGGAAATCATATAAAGACAATTCCTATTTGATATAGCTATTTGTGCAAGTATTTTACGATTAAGAAGCAACTGTCTCTTATACAGACCGTTTATTAATCTACTATAACTATAGCATACCCCCCTTTCACGAATTGCTGCATTTATTCGAGTGATCCACAAACGACGAAAATTGATTTTTTGCTTATCCCTATCCCGATGAGCCGAAACCAAAGCTCTTATTTTTTGTTGAGTAATAGTTCGAGTAAGTCTTGAATGAGCCCCCCGAAAGCTTGATGCAAATAAACGAATTTTTGTTCTACGTCTCCGAGCGATATATCCCCGTCTAATTCTGGTCATTGAATAAATGAAACTTTCACGAATAACTAATAGATTTCCTTTCTTTCAGTTATTCTTTTGCCCCTTTCCTAGTATATTAATAACAAAACGGATTTTTCCAATGTATAAACTAAAAATTCCAACGGCTTTGGCTACTATAACCTTCCCAACCACGATTTTTCTTTTTTATAGGCGTTTCGCCTCGAAATACGAAATTGTACTATACTAGGTATTAAAACTAAAAAAAAAATAGCAATGAATAGTGGATTCCATCGTTTCTATGGTTACTTCTTAAACGGTGAGGTCTTCTCTATACACCGGAGCCTTTACTTCATTTAATCAATGTTATTGCTAACTTGTATAGTTCACATTCTTCGGCTCTACCCATGAATTATCCAGTAATAGGTCTTTCACAACGAGCTCTACCTATACAGTAACGGTATTTAATTATGAGGGTTGGCTGGGTAGCTGACCCTGTTAGTCCGTTCTTGCAAGAGGGGTCTATATTAACTAAGATTTCCTCCGCTTAATGGATAACCATTTGCTACCAATGGAGAATTGCTTCTCATCTTGAATTGAGGTGAGTGGATTTACACCAATAGAAACCATAAATTTCATACACAATAAAAGGGATATGCTCCATTTTCTTATTTTTATAGATAGGAAATGTAGTTCGTTTTCCGTTCTATCCTATTTGATCATTGATATTCGAACATGGCTCTCTTTCCTTTGTTCTAGTTCATGATCTGAACGAGTCGCACATACACCCTAGTACATGTTCCTCGACGCTGAGGGCATCCCCGGAGCGCGGGGGATTTTGTGACATTTCTAATTGGCTGTCTTGTATTTCTAATAAGTTGTTTAATCGTTGGCATGTTGAATCATATACATAATGGACTGGTTTAGATCGATCCTAACCGCATGATTATGAATTCCTTTTATTGAATAGAATAGTAAATAAAAGTCATAATATATTAATATGAAACTCGGCAGGGGTAATTTCAAATCACGAATTGATGCGAAATCCAGGCTATTGTCATTCAACCGCTACAAGATCAACAATTCCATAAGCTTGGGCCTCTGTTGCTGACATAAAAACATCTCTTTCCATGTCTTCGGAGACAACCCATAGGGGTTTGCCCGTTCTTTGTACATAAACCCTTGTCAGGGTTTCACGTAGTTTCAGCAGTTCTCCCACTTCCAGGATGAATTC